TAAAATGGGTTCGACTGGAAAATCGAAATTACGTTGAAGGTTTAAAATCCATTTGAATTTCAAATTGAAATGCTTTTTCTATTTTTTTTCTAGAATGTCTAATATTTTTTTTACATCTTCTATGTGAAAATGTTCAATTTTGATAAGGTCTTCTTGACTGTTATTCAAAAGGTCCAATAATGTATGTATATTGGACTTTTTGAGACAATTATAGAGTCTGGGAGGCAATTCTAATTGGTCAATAAAAATATATTGAAATGCTAGTTCTTTTTTTTTTTTTCTTAGGTTAACTAATCGATTATGAAAAGGAAAAAGGGGTAAAGTAACTTGATGTTGATTGTTCTCTAAATAGAACGTTTCTTCTTCTACATGTAGAAAAGGAATAAATAAATTAATCAAATTGCGGGAGGCTTCATGAAGTGCTTCTTTAGGAGTTAAACTTCCATTTGTCCATATTTCTAGAAAAAGAATCTCTTGTTTTTCATTCCCATTCCCATAAGAATGAATACTATGATTCGCATTTTGAACAGGCATGAATACAGCATCTATAGGATAACTTCGGTCTTCAAAGTTATTTGACATTTTTAGACTATATCCGCGATTCCTCTCTATTTTTAATCCAATACACAAATCTATTGGTTCCGTTAAGGTAGCTATATGCTGTGTATTATCAATGATTTCCACAGAGGGCGGTAAAATTATATCTCGAGCAGTTATATATCCGGGACCTTGGACACAAATAAGCGCGTTGCGCGTTCCATATAGATTACTTCTTAATACAATCTCGTTCAAATTCATTAAAATTTCATGTACTGATTCTTGAATACCTACTATGTTAGAATAGTCATGTGGTATGTTCTCAGATTTTGCACGTGTAATACATGTTCCTTCTATTTCTCCAAGTAAAGCTCTTCGTATCGCAATGCCTATTGTGTCGGCTTGACCTTTCATAAGTGGAGACAGAATAAAGCGTCCATAATAAAGACGCTTACTGTCTCTTCTTGATTCAACACACTTCCACTGTAGTGTCCGAGTAGATACTTTGACTTTCTCTCGAACCATAGTAATTTTATTTGATCAGATCATTGAATCATTTATTTCTCTTGAAACCCTGTCAGCCTTTATTTAGTTCTATACACGTCTTTTTTTAGGGGGTCTACAACCATTATGTGGCATAGGGGTTACATCTCGTACGAAACTTAAAAGTATACCGCTTCTACGAATAGCTCGTAATGCTGCATCTCTTCCCAGTCCAGGGCCTTTTATCCTTACTTCAGCTCGTTGCATACCTTGATCCACTACTGCTCGAATAGCATTTCCTGCTGCGGTTTGAGCAGCAAAAGGTGTTCCTCTTCTTGTACCCCTGAATCCACAAGTACCCGCGGAGGACCAAGAAATCACCCGACCCCGTACATCTGTAACGGTCACAATGGTATTGTTGAAACTTGCTTGAACATGAATAACTCCCTTTGGTATTCTACGTACATTTTTACGTGAACCACTACGTGTATTTTTACGTGAACCAATTCTTAATATAGGTTTTGCCATATTTTTTTCATTTCACAAGAAATATATGGATATATCCATTTCATGTCAAAACGGACCTTTTTTTTTGCTAGCTCCTTGGAAGTGTCCTTTTCCTTATTTCCTTTAGTAAGATTATCCTTGTCTTTGTTTATGCCTCGGGTTGGAACAAATTACTATAATTCGTCCCCTCCTACGGATTAGCCGACACTTTTCACAAATTTTACGAACAGAAGCCCTTATTTTCATAGTTGTTATTCCTTAATTCTCTGAATATACTTATTGTTGGACGAAAAAAAGGTTTCTTGATATTTTTGAATCTTGAATTGTATCTTCGTGAAAGGAATGGTGAATTTGAAAAAACCACTTACTCATTTTAATCCTTGTTATGGAGTCTAGAAAGTGGCTGGCCCCCGATTAACTTATACCTAAGAACTTACTAAAATTTTTACCTTTTTTTCCTATAGGTATACCTGTACAAAAATATGTCGAATCCTTTCAGAAGCATGACCTAAAATCAAACAAATCTTTAATATTTAAACAAAATCGAACTATGCCGTTCGGAAGTGATTCAGAAAGAAAACTTTCATTAATTCATTTTTTTTCTTTAATTTCATTCGGGGTAAAACATTCTAAACTTTTTTAGCAGGGATGGTATTACACAACCCCCCCCCTTTTTTTTCATAAATGGTAAGTTTTAGAAGGATTACCATATATAACACAAAATTTCTCCGCCGATTCTTTTTAGTCGAGCTTCTCGGTCTGTCATTATACCTTGAGAAGTCGAAAGGATTACAATTCCTATTCCGCCTAAAATTCGTGGAATTCGTTGAGAGTTAGAATAGATTCGTAGACCCGGTCGGCTTATTCTCTTTAAATTTAAAATCGTTTTATAGGATTCTTTTTTATTTCGTCTATGTCTTAGGGTTAAAATCAAAAAATATTGGTTGTTTTCGCGATGTTTCCTTACGTTTTCGATAAAACCCTCTCGTAAAAGTATTTTAACAATGCTTTCGGTGATGTTAGTCGATCCTATCCGAACCGTTCCTTTTCTATTCATGTCAGCATTTCGTATAGAGGTTATTATATCAGCAATAGTGTCTTTCCCCATGATAAGTTAAAATTCCTTATTATTCTATAATTTTGATATAATCAACATGTTCTTTTTCTTTTATTTATATATAGATAGAGACGAATTATATATTAATATATGAATTCAATTATTAATATATAAAATTATTAAGGGTATATGCGTGATACACAATCTATTAATTTGATTTCAATACAATTTTTTTAATCCTATCTTATACTACCTATCGATATTTAGGTCTTATAATACTTCAGGAGCTAATGAAACTATTTTAGTAAAGTTTAATTGTCTCAATTCCCGTGGGATCGCCCCAAAAACTCGAGTTCCTTTTGGATTTCCTTCTTGATCAATGACAACTGCGGCATTGTCATCATATCGTATTATCGTCCCATTGTTACGTTTGAGTTCTTTACAAGTACGTACAATTACAGCTCTGATCACTTCTGATCTTTCTAGAGGAGTATTTGGTATTGCTTCCTTGATTACAGCAACAATAACGTCACCAATATGAGCATAGCGGCGATTACTAGCTCCTATTATTCGAATACACATTAATTCTCGAGCCCCGCTGTTGTCTGCTACATTCAAATAGGTTTGTGGTTGAATCATATTTTTGTATTTCTTCTTTTAATGCAAAGGACGAAGTAAAAAAATATTGTTTGTCAAAAAAAAGAAAACTTATAATCTTTTTATCCTTAAATGTTATTTAGCTTTTTCATTCTATATTCCTATTCAGAAATAATGAATTGGGTTTTTATAGGCATTTTTGATGCCGCTATTGAAATAGCTTTTCTGGCTATATTTTCGGGTACACCACCCATTTCATAAAGTATTTTACCTGGTTTAACCACAGCTACCCAGTACTCTGGGGATCCTTTACCAGAACCCATACGCGTTTCCGCGGGTCTTACTGTAACCGGCTTGTCTGGAAATATACGTACCCAAATTTTTCCACCACGTCGTACATTTCGTGTCATTGCTCGCCGCCCTGCTTCTATTTGTCTAGATGTGATCCAAGCGGGTTCAAGTGTTTGAAGAGCATATCTGCCAAAACAAATACGATTCCCACGAGAGGATATTCCTTTTAGTCTTCCTCGGTGTTGTTTACGAAATCTGGTTCTTTTTGGGTTATAGTTGATGGATTTTTGCTAAATTAGAAATTCCATCTCTACTACAGAACTGAACGTGAGAGTTTCTTCTCATCCAGCTCCTCGCGAATAAAAGGACTAATTAAGATATAGATGTAGTTAATGATTAATCCTATTAATCATGGTATTTTTTGAAATTTCATCTTATCTCTTCTAAATTTGTGTATGTTTTTTTCCAAATAGAATCAAACTATTTCTATTTAGTTAAAAATAACGTAATATCATTATTACAAATGTAGTTTTTGTTAGAGTTAGAATATTCTAACAAATCCTTATTTTATTTTATCTTTTTCATTTTTTTTTTTCGTCTTTTATTACTTTTTTTATTTGAAAAAAAAAAAATAAATTTTTCGCCGGCGAATATTGACTCTTTCAATATCTAGTTAAATTTGATGTTTATCCCCCGAGGTCTCAGAATAAAAATCAGAATAGATAATAAAGTTTTTGGTTTATTCCGCCATCCTGTCCAATGAATTACTAAGATTTGTTTTTCACTAGAATCCTCTATATTCATGGGGTTCCGTCGTTCCCATCGCTTCTTGATTAATCATTAGGCCCGAATTCTACAATGGAGCTTTTACATACATGAAATTTTGAATTTCATTTTTTTATTTGTTTTTGAGTCAATTTTCTCAGTTTTTATTGGCTCAAGGCTCTTAATTTTTTGTTACAGATTTATCTAATTATTATGAATGAATCTGTATTGATGCTTTATTACATTGCTTTTCTTACAGTGACCTCATAGACTTTCCAAATTGGAATCATATATCCTTAATATTCAATTTTTTCTCTCTTTCTTTCGGCCTTCCATTTATCCGCATACTTTTCGATTACCTTTCATAACTTAATAATAATCTTTCTTTATTCTTTTTTTTGTAAAAAAAAGTCAGTTGCTACAATGATATGATCAGCCTATCATATCTTGACTGATTTTTTTGGATACAGATAATGGGAAGCAATGAGTTGCTTAGGTTATTTATTAATGCTTATAGTTATTAGTTGCTCTTAATAGGTAAGTTCTTTTTTTTTATCTTAATTTAATCGAATCCTAAACCAACGAGTCACACACTAAGCATAGCAATTATATCAAAGGAGTTTTGATGGAAATTTTAATTCAACCTTATAGAATTACTGATTTTTTTCTTAAACATAAAAAAGAAGACTGCAATTTTTTTATTACGGTATAGTGTTATACTACATAGTTTTCGTTTTTTATCCTTGGATAAAATGTAAAGACA